ACCTATTTTATTTGTTGTTATTTATGTGTAGTGCGGCTTTACTGCTGTTTTCTTTATTATTGATAGGAATTATCTTGTTAAGACCCTATTAATTGATTAAAACCTCAGATTCATACTAGAACCACGATGATTCAATAAAACCTTTTCAAACTAAGTCCCCAAATTCCCTGAGTAAGAACCGTTGGATCATCACTTATTCAATGAATAGATATAATGACTAAAAATCCAAAGAAACCTTTGTCCTTTGATCAAAATAAGCCTAAACGAAAGTTTAGTTTGAAAAAAAAAAAAAAAATTTCGAAGTCCGGCCACGAGGTCTAACTATTAAGTATGAATCATAGTTCTAATACTTTGTAATCTATTTCATATATATATTCCGTGCTCCAGATACTAGAATGAATATCCGACGAAGTAAAACCATCTCTATCAAGATGACAGACCCATTCTCTGTACTATCCATAGGATCAATTATACCAAGTCACACACTCATATTCCGGAAGAAACAAAGAAATTCCACGGTCGAACTACCCAAATAGAATGGGATAAAAATCATAAACCTAAACGCTTCATTTTGTATTGAAAAAGCCAGTTAATGGTTCTTGTGAATCTAATTCATTGAAATTCCATCCAGTAAAATGGAAGAATTATAAATCTCCAAAATAATCGATAGGAATATCGCAAATAGAGCCATTGCGAGACCCATCAAAGGAGTAGTTCCCCACCCAGGAGCTACTTTACCATATTCTGAATTCAATGGTTTCAATAAACTCCCTGCATTAGTTCGTTTGGGGCGGCCAGATCTAGAACTACCCTCAACGGTTTGTGTAGCCATAATATTTTATATTCAGTAAGATCTGTTGACTTTGTATACCATTCCGTTGTAAATAAATGATCTTATCATAGATCCATTGTGGTCTTAAAACTATATAATGTCTTAAAACTATATAATAATGGAAACAGCAACCCTAGTTGCCATCTTTTTATCCGGTTTACTTGTAAGTTTTACTGGGTACGCCTTATATACTGCTTTTGGGCAACCCTCTCAACAACTAAGAGATCCATTCGAGGAACACGGGGACTAGTTGAAGTAATGATCCTCCCAATATTGGGAGGATCATTACTTTCAATTGAGATAATGAAAAATCATTTCACCTTTTTAGTTGGAACTTTAGGCGGTTCTCGAAAAAAGATAGCGAAAAAAATTATTCCTAGAGTTGAGACTAAAAGGAATGTATAAACCAATGCTTCCATAGATTTGATCGTGGTTTACAATTATAGCTTCCATACCTGTTTATTGGGGATCGTCTCCCGGATAAAAAAAGAACAAGAGTCAAAAGTCAAAGAAAAGGCAGTGATTCAAATCAAGATTTATCCGGTACCCTATATCAAATCACAAAATAAAAATGAAAAGTAACAAGTAACAAAGCAATATTGTATCAAACTACTTGTCTTCTTGTAGTTGGATCTCCGAGTTTTTGGAATGCTCCAAATTCCACTTGAGCATCTAAATCTGGATCAATACCAGCAAAAACATCTCTAAACAAGGTTCTAGCGCCATGCCAAATGTGTCCGAAGAAGAAGAGCAAAGCAAACGAAGCATGCCCAAAAGTAAACCAACCCCTTGGACTGCTACGAAAAACACCATCGGATTTCAAAGTAGCACGATCTAATTCAAAAATTTCACCCAATTGAGCGCGTCTAGCATATTTTTTCACAGTAGCGGGATCACTATAACTGACTCCGTTGAGTTCGCCGCCATAGAACTCGACAGTTACACCTACTTGTTCGACACTATATTTTGATTCTGCCCTTCTAAAAGGAACATCGGCTCTAACAATTCCGTCTCCGTCTACCAAAACAACCGGAAATGTTTCAAAAAAAGTAGGCATACGACGTACAAAAAGTTCGCGCCCCTCTTTATCTCTAAAGATAGGATGTCCTAACCACCCAACAGCTATTCCATCCCCGTTGTCCATTGAGCCCGCTCTGAATAACCCCCCCTTTGCCGGATTATTGCCGATGTAATCATAAAAAGCCAGTTTTTCAGGAATTTTAGACCAAGCTTCAGATAAACTTTGATTTTCAGCTAACCCAGCACCAATTCTGCGATATATTTCTTGTTGGAAGTATCCTTGATCCCATTGATAACGAGTGGGACCAAATAATTCAATCGGGGTAGTTGCTGAACCATACCACATAGTTCCGGCAACTACAAAAGCTGCAAAAAAGACAGCAGCAATACTACTGGAAAGGACAGTTTCAATATTTCCCATACGTAATCCTTTGTATAGGCGTTGAGGTGGACGGACACTAAGATGGAATAGACCCGCCAATATGCCCAATGTCCCTGCTGCAATATGATGAGAGGCTATTCCTCCCGGAACAAAAGGATCAAAACCCTCCACACCCCACGCTGGATTTACGGATTGTACCCTTCCCGTTAGTCCATAAGGATCGGACACCCATATTCCAGGACCATACAATCCTGTTACATGAAATG